TCTGTAGGTTGAGCACCTTTCTCAAGGAAATATAGAATAGCAGTAACATTTAAATCTATTTGATTCTTTATCGGATCATAAAAACCAACTTTCCGAAGATCTCTTCCTTCTCTTCGGGACCGAACATCAATTGCAACGATTCGATAGACGGCTCAGTGGGATAGATGTAGATGAATAACCCCCCTAGAAACGTATAGGAAGTTTTCTCCTCGTACGGCTCGCGAAAAAATGATTCTAAGTTCTATTTATGTATAGAATTACATACAATCACAAATGGGTCTATAAAATGGTTAGATGAATTAGATTATGGTTTAAATCCTTCTTTTTTTTTTATTTTTACTTCCTGAAAAAAAAAATCATTTGTACTCATAACTCAAGTTAGATAACTCTCAAATGGCTCAAAGGAAAATTTTTACGCATTTCATTTATTGAGCGGTCTTTAAACCCCCTTTCTTTTTGTTTGTTTCGTTTCAAATCGATTTTAATTTTTATTATGGTCTAGTTATAGAAACAATGGAAAAGGTATTTTCTTGTTTTGGGATCCTTTAATCTTTGTTTTAAATCATTGGGTTTAGACATAACTTCGGTGATTCTTAATCTTTTCAAAATGGCAGCAACATACCCTTTTTTGCGATTGATTTATAGTAAAAGTAAAGAATCATAGAAAAGGTTGATTCTCATGTAATACACTTTGTATGAAAAGAGTTTTTTCAATTCCAAGAATTTTTTATTAGATTAGAAACGTGAAACCCTTTCAATTTCTCTATCGAAGATATACTTACGAAGTTCTTCCAATTTATTGATTGACATTAACCCTAGATCTTTGCCCCTGAGAAATGAATCAATACTTTCGACCCGAGCTCCATCATGGACTATTTACATTACAACCCAACGAGGTTTCTAGTAAAACAGAAGAAATATAAATGATGTCGAGCCAAGAGCACCTTCATCCTTATATAAAATGGTGGATGTAAGTCCACAACGGATCATGTCTTTCAAGCCGCACGTTGCTTTCTACCACATCGTTTCAAACGAAGTTTTACCATAACATTTCTATAATTTGGAACCGGTATGGAATTGATTCAATTATGGAATCGTGAATAATCATTGGTTCATTCGGTACATAGTAATCTATCACCTTTCTTCTAGATAGATGGATAGAAATATTTCTGAAGAAGTTTTAGCACGAATTCAACATAACCCCAATTTTATCGTTATAGTATAAATGCAAGATTTTTTTAATTGTCAAAATCAATTATTAGATTCAATTATTAGATTCTAAAATAGAAATAAAAAAATGAATAACTTAATTCTTTTTGAATATCTACAAATAACTCAAAAATATAGATTCACCAACCGCGCACACCTTTAAACTTTAAAATATAAAATATTTCAGTCATAAAGAATCATGAAAATTAATGAGTTTATAATTAACTTTCCTACTTTGATATTATTATTTGTATTTGAATAAAGTTTTAGAGTACGAATCAAATTTGATCATCATAAAAGATTTCTCTATTTCTTTTGGAATTGAATCACCAATAATTCAAATTTAAAGCCAATAAACGTATCAAACAACAAATCAATAAATAAAATTTGTTGTTTATTTTTATGAAATAAATAAAAAAGACTGATGGTAGGGAAGATTTTAGTCCTTATTCTTTCGATTCTTATTTTATCAAATAACTAAAAGAATAGTTCCTATCTATATCTATCAGATAGATTGAACGATTGTCACTCTTATAGATATTCTATGTTAGATATTGTTAGATATTGAGATTTTCATTTTCAATTTAAGAAATCACAAAATTCTTGTTTCACAACGAAAAACGACGCTCAATGAAATAGAACAATAACAATATATACATATAGACTATGCATTTCCTCATTTTATATACGGATTTTCATATTTTGTTTAACTTGATATTCAGTAATCTTTCTATAAGTCTATAAGATTGTCATAAAAGAAATAAAGGAATGAAAGTAAAGTGAATAGAATGAATGAATCCATTTATCTCAATTTTCCCGCTCCTTCCATCGATTTCTAATTATTCATTAGAGTCAAACACGAAATACCTAAAGGTTCAAATAAACTAGATCGCGTAATTTGATTGTTTATTAATGAAATTTGGATAGACAAAGATATTGAACTTAATACTTGCCCTTGCTAATTAACTTCGATCTACTCCCCAAGAATGAAAAATCATAATAAATAAAAAAAGGGGGGGATACCCCCCTTTTTTCGGGATGCTGGCTATCTTTATCTTATATAGGTACAAAGCCGAATAAGTATAGATTAAGCGCTTACTCCCTTTACTTTTTATTATTTTACCCTAACCGAGCCTTAAGAAAGAAGGAGATCCCCTTAATTAAATTCAATTATAGTACCAATAACTCCTGAAATGAAGAGATGCACAAAATGAATTTAAAAAAATAGAAAATAAGATCTAAGAAGGATAGGTTCTTTCGCACAAAATGCATATGCATCATTGAAAATTCAATATCGGATGAACGGTTTTTCGAAGTAAATAACTTTCTTCAATACTCAATAGGAGCAAAGTAAACATATAATCAAAAACAAACCACTCGATTTTTTAATAAAAATCCTTGGATTGTGCTTTATATGCCTATCTTACTTGGATTACAAAGAAATCTCATTTAGGTGTCTCCACATGTCATTTGAACTCGATGCAGTTCGAGTTTGTCAAAAAAAAGATTTATTTTTTATTTAGAGAATAATCAGAAATAGGAATCACATTCTATTCCATATTAGACCTTTAAACATAAACAGAAAGTTGTTTACAAGAATCTTATTCTAATCAAATTTAGATTTAGAATGAAATATGATCTGGGACGGAAGGATTCGAACCTCCGAATACCGGGACCAAAACCCGTTGCCTTACCACTTGGCCACGCCCCATTTAAATTTCTATTCGACACTAATAAAGAATAATACTAGTATTAGTTGATCGTCAATTCCGGTCCAAATATAGAATTTAGAGAATATATTCTTGCTAAGATTTTGATACGTATATAGTTAGTTAGTATTAGAATAAAAATATAGAATAAAATTGAATTTATTGATCATTACATATAATTCAATTAAGATATTGTATGAAAGCCGAATTTCTTCTATTCTATTTGAGAATGGGAGGGGTTTTGATTGGGTGAATTCAATGAAAAAGAAGAATTTTGTATACCTTACTTTCTTCATTTTTACTTCATATCAATAACTCAATCAAAATGCAATTATCTCCAAGAACAAAATGTCTGTTATGCTTAATATCTTTAGTTTGATCTGTATTAATTCGGCTCTTTATTCGAGTCATTTTATCTTCGCCAAATTGCCAGAGGCCTATGCTTTTTTGAATCCGATTGTAGATATTATGCCAGTCATCCCTCTGTTTTTTTTTCTCTTAGCCTTTGTTTGGCAAGCTGCTGTAAGTTTTCGCTGAGATCTTTAATATTATCCTAGAAAATTCATGATTTATTTCGAAAATTCTATCAATCAGAGTCTTCGAGAATATCTAATTTTGGGTATGAAATAAAATTTGAGTAATGAAAGACTCTTATGACAAAATAATTTTTATAAATTACAAATTTTTCTATTTCTAGAAAGCGCTTCATTTCATGGTGTCAAAATAGGATATGTGGTATAAAAACAGACGATCTATTCCCCTCTTTCCCAAAAAATGATCTTGGAGATTGTGTAATGCTTACTCTCAAACTTTTCGTTTACACAGTAGTGATATTCTTTGTTTCTCTCTTCATCTTTGGATTCCTATCTAATGATCCAGGGCGTAATCCTGGACGTGAAGAATAAAAAAATTATTTGAAAATTTTGAAAGATAAATCAAATTCAAATAACAAAGTCATCGAGGGAGGCGGAAAGAGAGGGATTCGAACCCTCGGTACAAATAACTCGTACAACGGATTAGCAATCCGCCGCTTTCGTCCACTCAGCCATCTCTCCCAATTCAAAAAAAAATTTACTATGTTACATTACACATAAAGTAAGGATTAAAAAAGGCTTTCTTTCGATCTTTTTATTAGAAAATAATATATTCTAATATATAGAAGAATATAGATTTAGATGTGTATCACTTTTATCAGCAATTCCATTTAGATAAAATAAAGTAAGAGCTGAAAGGATCCAATATAAAGAAAACTAAAAAAAGACTTATTGTTTTCATTTTGATCGAAGGTCCCTTTTTCTTTTACTCCCACGGCCGGGCTGGCTAGCTCAACACCTAGCCAGGCCCCTCTTTTTGTTCCAACGGATGATAGATAAAACTATTTATCGAATTTGAAAATAGAAAGACTTGTTAGTAAATTCAAACAACTCGAAAGTCTCATTTATTATTTTATTCTTTTTTTTTACTTTAACTACTTTTTTTATATTTTTTAGAATACAAAATGGAATAGAATAAAAAAAAAAAAAAGAAACTCTGGACTTTTACACAACGCATTTTTATGTTATGATTTTGGTGCTTTTAGTAAACCGTCTCTATTAAAATTATTCCAAAGGACTTCTTATTTCATTTTTAATTTAGTTATATTATTTAAATCTTCTTTTCCTGCTTTAATCCCACAAACACGAAAAATAAAGTTAACGCTCTAATTTTCATGATTCATTTAGGATCCTATTTTGATTACGCCAAATTACTCTGTTCGACAAAAGATCCATTTGTATACAATAATTAGATTGTAGCGGGTATAGTTTAGTGGTAAAAGTGTGATTCGTTCTATTAATCCCCTTAATAGTTAAGGGGTCTTTCGGTTTAATTTATATTCCGATCAAAAACTTTTTTTTCTTAAAAGGATTAAATCCTTTACCTCTCAATGACTGATTCGAGGAAAAATAGAAATTCTCGTGATTTGTATCCAAAGGTCAATTCGAAATTGAAAAATGGAATTATAAAATTGCGAAACATAATTTGTGAATTGGATTAATACTTCCAATTAAATAATTATGAATAAAGGATCCATGGATGAAGATA